CTTTCATATATATAGAATACAGACCTTACCATATATACCATATACAAGTATATGCAAAATGCAAAATCTAAAGATAAGATCGAAGACTTAACAACTTCTATTATTTATTGTTGGAGTCATAGGTTTCATTATGGATCCTTGGGAATGGTGGATCATTTTAGATTCTTTATCTTTAGTTTCAGGCCATAGATCAAGCCAAGGGAAGGATCCCTTTTACCCCCCATACTGTATATTGTCTTTTTCGTTCTATAAACTCATTTTCTTATTTAACTCTATGACACGAGATTCTAGGAGAATCCCTTTTTATTTTATGGGAAGAAACAACTATGTATCTTTTTGATGAAAATTTATAGTTTTAAATGAGAGAAACCTTTCTTTCAATTTTTTTGAGGAAAATATTCTATCATAATCACAATCAGAATAGATATTTAAATGATTCATTGGATTACCCAAAAGGAGAATTCTTTATTTTAAAGACTCGCTCATTTTTTATTAACAATCTTAATGATTGGATTATATACTTCATTTAAATTATGATGAAAAAGAAAAAGAAAGAAAAAATAAATAGTAAAAAAATTTTCTTCATAAAATGACTATTCATCTATATTCATCTATTAGTATTAGTTTTTTATCAAATAGGGGGCAGAAAGACTCTATGAAAAAATGTTGGTTCAATTCGATGTTGTTTAACAAGAAGTTAGAACATAGGTGTGGACTAAGTAAATCAATGGATAATCTTAATGCTCTTGGACATACCGGTGGAAGTGAAGAACCTTTTCTAAACGATGCGGAGAAAAAGATTCCGAGTTGGGACAGTTCTAGTTTAAGTAATATTAATTATATAAATAATTTCTTTGATAGCAGGAATATTTGGAGTTTGATCTCTGATGATACTTTTTTAGTTAGAAAGAATAATGGTGACAGTTATTCTTTCTATTTTGATATTGAAAATCAGATTTTTGATATTGATAATGCTATTTCTTTTTTGAGTGAACTAGATATTTTTTTTTCTAATTATTTGAATAGTGGGTCTAATAGTAACAATTACTACTCTTATTATTCTATGTATGATACTCAATCTAATTGGAATAATCACATTAATAGTTGCATTGATACTTATCTTCTTTTTGAAATCAGTCTTAATAGTGACATTTACAGTGGTATCGACAGTTACATTAAGAGTTTCATTTGTGCGGAAAGGGAAAGAAGTAATATTGAAAGTGAAATAGAAAATTTTAGTATTGAAAGGGAAAGAAGTAATATTGAAAGGAAAATATCTAATATTGAAAGGAAAAGAAGTAATATTGAAAGTGAAATATCTAATAATTTAGATAGAACTGCAAAATACAGAGAGTTATGGGTTCTATGCGAGAATTGTTATGGATCAAATTATAAAAAATTTTTGAGTTCACAAATATTCATTTGTGAATACTGCGGATATCATTTGAAGATGAGTAGTTCAGATAGAATCAAACTTTTAATTGATCCTGGCACTTGGGAGTCTATGGATGAAGATATGGTCTCTATGGACCCCATTGAATTTGATTCATTTGAATTTGATTCATTTGATTTTGATTCAGATGATTCAGAGGAGGAACCTTATAGAGATCGTATACCTTTTTATCAAAAAAAAACAGGTTTAACTGAAGCTGTCCAAACGGGCATAGGTAAACTAAATAATATTCCCATAGCAATTGGAGTTATGGATTTTCAATTTATGGGAGGTAGTATGGGATCCGTTGTAGGTGAGAAAATCACCCGTTTGATCGAGTATGCTACTAATCAATCTCTGCCTGTCATTATTGTGTGTGCTTCTGGAGGAGCACGCATGCAAGAAGGGAGTTTGAGCTTGATGCAAATGGCTAAAATATCTTCTGCTTCATATGATTATCAATCAAAGAAAAAGTTATTCTATGTATCAATCCTTACATCTCCTACAACTGGCGGAGTTACAGCAAGTTTTGGTATGTTGGGAGATATTATTATTGCTGAACCTAATGCCTACATTGCGTTTACGGGGAAAAGAGTAATTGAACAAACATTGAAAACGACAGTACCCGACGGTTTACAAGTGGCTGAGTATTCATTCGATAAGGGCTTATTCGACCCAATCGTACCACGTAATCTTTTAAAAGGTGTTCTTAATGAGTTATTTCAGCTACATGGTTTCCTTCCCTTGAATCAAGATTCAGATTAAAAAAAGATTTTCAAAAGGAAGTATAGCACTAGGTTCAGTTATTTTTCTTTATATCAAATAAGCTTTTAGTTCATTGTAATTAAAAAAACAAAACTAAGAAGATTCTGTTTTCTTTGGGAACATCAATTATAAGTGTAGTAAGAGTAAGAAGTTTTGGATAATGACTTTTTGCCCCGGATCTCTTTTTTTTTATTCTACCTCTCTTGCTGATTAGGAATAATCATCCCTCTATTGACAAGAGAAAAAAGAGTTTCTTTCTCCTTCCGAGAAATCTGGGAAAAAAAAGAAAAAATATAAAATCAAATAATAAATAAGAAGAATATAGAATAGAAGTTCTTTCTATTTACCGAGAACCCCTTTTTTTTTCACTAGTAATCCCTTTTTGTTGGATAAGATTGGTTAAAGTCGCGAACTCATAAGAAACTATTTTCTATCCTTTCTTTCAAAACATATTTTTTTGAAAGAAGGGATAGAAAGAAGATAAGGATGGGAAAAGAAGAATACAATTTCTTAAAGCGAATTCTCCTACATATTCGTTGTAGAAAGAGGAATAGGTACATTCTAAATTCTTTTTTTGATTATTAAATACTTCATATTTTATCTAATAGATAGACTTATCATAAGATCTATTTATAATTAGAATAGGTACAAATATGAAATCAAGGTACCCATTCTATGATCAATTTGAACTTTCCCTCTATTTTTGTTCCTTTAGTGGGCCTAGTTTTTCCGGCAATTGCAATGGCTTCTTTATCTCTTTATGTCCAAAGAAATAAGATTGTCTAAATGCGATGGGACTAAATCTCGTCACAACACTGGATCATCATACAGATACTTTTTAATGTAATATGGCAGAATATACGCATTAATGCATATATACGCGGTTATAACTTAATCAATTAAAGAATTCAATTCAAAATGATGAACAAATCTTTTTGAAAACCTTTTCAATAGAAACTCAATGTATCTAACCAATTCTTCCTAATGATTCACGTCAAAATACTGCTAGTTGATGAAAATTACTTTGGGATCAAGTAAGAAAAGTGAAGTCAAATCCATTTGGGTTATTCTCTCAATTCCAATCGAATGCAACTGGATCTAGTATAGTATGAACTGGCGATCAGAACATATATGGATAGAACTTATACCGGGGTCTCAAAAAACAAGTAATTTTTGCTGGGCCTTTATCCTTTTTTTAGGTTCACTAGGATTCTTTGTGGTTGGAACTTCCAGTTATCTTGGTAAAAATCTGATATCTGTATTTCCGTCTCAGCAAATTCTTTTTTTCCCACAAGGGATCGTGATGTCTTTCTATGGAATCGCGGGTCTATTCATTAGTTCTTATTTGTGGTGCACAATTTCATGGAATGTAGGCAGTGGGTATGACCGATTCGATAGAAAAAAGGGGATAATGTGCCTTTTTCGTTGGGGATTTCCTGGAATAAATCGTCGCATCTTTCTTCGTTTCTTTCTGAAAGATATCCAATCAATCAGAATGGAGGCGAGAGAGGGTCTTTTTCCTCGTCGTGTCCTTTATATGGAAATAAGAGGCCAGGGAGCCTTTCCCTTGATTTATACTGATGAGAATTTGACTCCACGAGAAATTGAACAAAAAGCTGCTGAATTGGCCTATTTCTTGCGCATACCAATTGAAGTCTTTTGAAATGAACTTAGAAGAAATCTCAGCATGAGAGAAAGAACTTACTAATTGTCTTTTTAAGACAACTTAAGTTTATTAAAAATGTTCATTCCAGAAAAAGATGCTCTATTCTATTTCCCCGTTCCGAGCAATCCATATACATTATACATCTGAACATAAATGGAACAATTTTAATAAAATAGAATCTAACTAATAAAATATCTTAAGAAGCATCTAAACTCTTTGTACACAAAAACTCTTTTGTATACGCATACTGTATACGCATATGCATGGCGTCCAGCTTCACTCTTTTATACTAGTAAAAGGTCTATCTAAGAAGTATAGATTCATCAAATATCCTAACATGTCTTTTTTTTTCATAACACATAATTACACTTTTTAGGACCCATATTTTGAATTGATACCTTATCCCCGTGCTACGATTAGCCAGTGAAATCTTGAAAATTCAAAAAAGAAAGAAATGGGTTTTTTGAACCTTCATCGAAATGAAGATGAAATTGGTTGGTTCCAATTTACCTAATAGAGATCTATGGAATCTGGAAAGAATTTTTACTTCTTTTTTTTATTTGAAAGGACCCTTCTTTTGTGTTCTATTCTACATCCAAAGACTCAATTCTTATAAAAAAAGAAAAATAGGAATAGAATCGACGAATGAAACAGGTTCATTAACAATTCACATCACAGATACAGAATGAAAAAAAAGAAAGCATTGGCTTCCCTCCCTTATCTTGTGTCTATATTTTTTTTGCCCTGGTGGGTTTCTCTCTCATTTCATAAATGTCTAGAAACTTGGGTTCTTAATTGGTGGAATACCGGGCAATCCGAAATCCTTTTGAATAATATTCAAGAGAAAAATGTTCTAGAAAAATTTATGGAATTAGAAGAACTTTTCCTGTTGGACGAGATGATAAAGGAATACTCGGAAACACATATGCAAAGGCTTCGTATAGGAATGCACAAGGAAATGATCCAATTGGTCAAAAGACACAATGAATCTCATTTTCATATTATCTTGGATTTCTCGACAAATTTAATCTGTTTTGCTATTCTAAGTAGTTATTTTGTTATGGGTAATGAAGAACTTTTCTTTCTTAATTCTTGGATTCAAGAATTTCTTTATAACTTAAATGACACAATCAAAGCTTTTTCAATTCTTTTAGTTACTGATTTATGGATCGGATTTCACTCGACCCATGGTTGGGAACTAATGATTGGTTCAATCTACAACGATTTTGGATTGGCTGAGAATGATCAGATTCTATCTGGTCTTGTTTCCACTTTTCCAGTGATTCTAGATACAATTGTGAAATATTGGATCTTCCATTTTTTAAATCGTGTATCTCCTTCGCTTGTAGTAATTTATCATTCAATGAATGAATGAAGAATTCATTAGATCTCTTGATATCAATCAAATCAGAATTTTTCTTCGTGTATAAAAAAATCATTTGAAATCTTACTTATTCTTTATACTTCTACTTTTTCAACTTTTCAATTCAAGGTATTCATACTATATTCTATCAGTACAATTATTTCAGTACAATCAATACAACGGCAAACTTGTGGATAGGGAATTCTACTAGCTACCTATCGAATTTATTGTATAAATTCTGGGATAAATGATTGGACCATGCAAAATAGAAAAACTTTTTCTTGGGTAAAAGAACAGATGACTCGATCCTTTTATGTATCGATCATGATATATGTAATAACTCGAGCATCTATTTCAAATGCATATCCCATTTTTGCGCAGCAGAGTTATGAAAATCCACGAGAAGCAACTGGGCGAATTGTATGTGCCAATTGCCATTTAGCTAATAAGCCCGTGGATATTGAAGTTCCGCAAGCTGTACTTCCAGATACTGTATTTGAAGCAGTTGTTCGAATTCCTTATGATATGCAACTGAAACAAGTTCTTGCTAATGGTAAAAAGGGAGCTTTGAATGTAGGAGCTGTTCTTATTTTACCCGAGGGCTTCGAATTAGCCCCCCCCGATCGTATTTCTCCCGAAATGAAAGAAAAGATGGGCAATCTTTCTTTTCAGTTTTATCGGCCTAATCAAAGAAATATTCTTGTGATAGGTCCTGTTCCCGGTCAGAAATATAGTGAAATCATCTTTCCTATTCTTTCCCCCGACCCTACTACGAAAAAAGAAGTTCACTTCTTAAAATATCCCATATATGTCGGTGGGAACAGAGGGAGGGGTCAGATTTATCCTGATGGTAGCAAGAGTAATAATACAGTTTATAATGCTACATCAGCCGGTATAGTAAGCAGAATAGTACGTAAAGAAAAGGGGGGATATGAAATATCCGTAGTTGATGCATCAGATGGACGTCAAGTGGTTGATACTATACCTCCAGGACCAGAACTTCTTGTTTCAGAAGGTGAATCCATCAAGCTTGATCAACCATTAACAAGTAATCCAAATGTAGGAGGTTTTGGTCAGGGAGACGCAGAAATAGTGCTTCAAGATCCATTACGAGTCCAAGGCCTTCTGTTCTTCTTGGCATCTGTGATTTTGGCACAAATATTTTTGGTTCTTAAAAAGAAACAGTTTGAAAAGGTTCAGTTGTACGAAATGAATTTCTAGATATAGAGATTACTTAAAATAAAGTGAGTAAAAGTGCAAAATTCTTGTCGATCAATAAAATGATGTATGTTCTATAAGCCTTTTCTTTGTTTGTTTTTTTTTACTCTTTTTTCTTTTGCAGGATGTATGAAACTCATTACTTTTATACTCTTTCTAATAATAGAAAAAAAGCATACACATACAAAGGAATAGAATACAAGGCAAGGACGGGGAAAATGAAAGGAGAAACATCTTTCTAGAAAGTATTCCAAGACGACACAAGAAAAACCTTTTCTTGTGTCGTCTTGTATCGAAAGAATCATGATTTTTCTTCTATTCACCAAAGATTCTTATTCCTTTTTTTCTATTCCGGGTAGAATAGAACTTCTTCAATTAGTTCATTCACTTCAACTTATAATTGAAGTTATAACTGAAGAAGAAGAAAAGGAACAAAACAAAAAAATACTTTTCTTGTTTTGTTCCGGCCAAAAAGCTTATTAGATCTTTACACATATCCAAATCCTTCTTTATTATCTCATTAAAGTTTTCTTTTCTATTTCTATAGAAAAAATATTTGCAGGATGTTTCATATGGATAAATCCATATGTATCGGATTATTAAGAAGAATCAATGGATTCTTCCTTTCTTTTTGCTTCATATTACTAATTACTAATATTGACATAATAGTAAATAGTATGTAAGAACGACAGAAACTATGAATCAGTCAATAGATTCAATTAAAAAAAAACATCATAAGAAAAAAAGGAAAGGAATAGAGTGGGTTGAAACATCTATTTGGATTATGTTGACCGAGGTTCCATATGTTTTTGAATAGATCAAAGTATCGCTCTAAGAGTAAGAACTCAGCGGGGTATTACCCCGCTGAGTTCTTACTCTTTCATGTCTACAATAGAATCTGGTTCATATGATTATTACAGTATTACAGAGATGAACCCAACCCGGAATAGGAGCCGTAAAAGAAAATGCCTATTAAACCGATCACAAGAATACCAGTTACAGTACCTATCAGCCAAAGAGGAATCCTTCCAGTAGTATCGGTCATTTCCCCCCTTT